CCATTGAATTCCTAAAATAACTATTCATTAAAAGTTATTTTTCTATAAATTCTAATAAAAATGCACAAAAAAATATTTTTATGATGGTGATTTTCGACGTTATGTTGCCTTTCCCTATTTGAAAATTGAAAAAAGAAAAGGTTGGTGGGTGGAATTGTCAATTTGTCGAGAACTGCATATTTACCGATATCCGTTCCATTTGCCAGAAAGTTTTTTGAACTATCAAGATAATTTTGAGTTAAAAGTAAAATTTGCTTTCTTGCAGTCTTTTTGTAGGGTTTTTATGTGATATGATGTTTTATACAATTTATTACTAAATTGCTTAACCATGTTGAAATTTTTTATAACTATAAAAAGGGGTTTTATGAAAGGAAATTCAAGTCGCATTAAACTAATTTTAAAACGTATAGGTATAAATTGATTGATTATGTGCTTATACGTAAAATTCGTTCGTATAAAGAACGAATTAAATAATTAAAACAATTGACTGAGCAAATTAAACGCGAAAAAAGAATAAGGATAATACGCCTATTAAGTTTTGGTTTAAGTGGGTCTATAAACCTTTTATCTCGTAGAGGTGCGGTATATTTTATAGATGTAGATTATATTTCGTGTGAGATAGAGCGACTTATAAATTATCTGGACGATAATCGACTAAGAAAGATTATTCATGATTTATATCGGGATAAGCGGAAAGGAAAACTTATCTATATAACGGCAACCGCACTTTGTCACCTTGCGAATAGATATGGACAAAACTTTTTAGCTTTGCCTTTTGTCGTCGGAGACTTCGGATTAACAACTGACTATCAAACTCTTCGAAAAGGTTTTGTAACCGTATTATTAGGCGTATTTGGACCCCTGATGATTATAGGCAGTCCTACTTCATTAATTGTTGCTTTAATATTAGGTACATCAGGTTTAAAAGTTGCACTTACTAATTTAGATTTTATTCCAACGAGTCCTGTTGATTTTACGAAAAAAATGCAACCAAGAATTGCATACATCCATTATGTTATAATTCTTAACAACAGAGACATTCTGTTATTCTTAATTAACATTAAAATACACAATTAACTAAATGTCAATAAGATTTTGAAGAGAAAATATTAAACTTTTAAATTCTGATTAAATATTTCAGAATTTAAAAGAATTCGAGACTATAGATAGGGTTGGATCTCCCGGAGAGTATTTCGAACGTAATCTTTAACCTCTTGCTCGGTGCACTCTTCGTCTTCCAAAACTTCAAATTGACGGTAGACAGAGGTTACCAAAGTGCCAAACCCATCTGATCTTGGATCAAGCTGCAAATTTTCTAATCGTTTCAAATCCATTTGGAATGCACTGTCTGCCCTGAAGGTTTCCTTCCATAATCGGGAGAAAGTAATTTCAAATTTTTCCATATCAATCAAACCATGTATTAAATTATCCATCAATAGAACAAATTGCTTTCTATTCTTCCAAAAAGCGTGGTCTTCTAACCTGCCTCGGTAATGGAGTAATTCCATATACTCGTTTTGATTTTCCCTATATAGATCTTTGCCCTGGTTTTTGAAATCCAGGAAACGTCTTAACAATTCTAAATGTCGAATCTTATTGTAAGTCATTGGTATTTGTATCGGTAATTGTTAATGCTTTTTGATTGTTCAGAACTGCCTCAGTAAGATAATTTCCACCACTTTCAAGTAAGTGGGCTTCTTCCTTACCAGTTACTTCACAGGTAGTAGAAAAAAGAGATTCCCCATTTTCTTGTTTTTTATAAATCGCAATGACACGCTTATCTTTATCATAAAGATTCACAGAATCATAACCTCGCTCGGTTCCTTTTTGGTATCCACCATTATCAAACCATTGAATACCTTCTCTCTCCGGCATTTTAACTAGGGAGTCTCGAAGAGAAAGAGCATTTGCTTCCGTTTTTGGCGTTTTACCCTTTTCATTTGTCGGTAAATCATGAATGTCGCCATGGTCCGGCGTCTTGTGTTTCACTTGACCATATCTAGCAGTAAGCTTAGGATGACCTTCAACATCAATAAATCCATCTCTCGCATCAGGTAAATTTCTTCTTTGTTCCTTAGTCAAGGCAGTAAAATCTTGATGAGGCATGTCTGATGGTCTTTCCATCTGCAGAGAGACACCTGGCTGACTAGACTTCGAAAAATAATTGTTCCGTGAGGAACTTGAAGTACCTCCGAATAATTGACGATGCGGAGGTGTTGGAGCTTGTCTTACCGGCTGAAAGCCTACGCTTTGTTGTTTCAACATCCAGATTGTGATTAACAACCATGCCGCCTCCCTCACACGTGAATCACCAGCTCTAAGCTCGTTTATTACTGATTCAGAATGAGACGGTAAGGAATCTTGAGACACAGGCCGTTGAATATTATCCATAGATAAACCAGAAGTATGATAGTCATCAAAAACGGAAACATACGGATTGTAAACCACTCTACTTAGAAGTTGTTGAGTTGGTTGATGGTGATCCAATTTTAAAGGAACATTCGGTGCAATCAAACCCATTTTAATAGCTAAAAAATAAAGAGTCAATAGAACTGATTTGTAAACGTTTCCATTCGTTCTATGTAACGTATAAAAAAAAGCACCCGAAACGTGTGAAAAAAATAAAAAGATAAGAATACTTTTCGAAACCTTCATGTAAATACGTCCTTTAGAGCTCCATATTTTGAATTTAACGCTACTTTCCAACATTTTATTAGTAAATACTCGAAATGCGATTTTGACGCTCTTCATCGCCCATATGGGCTACGTAACCCGAAGTTGCATTCAAGCTGCGATGTCCAATCGTTTGGCGTACAAACTCAATATCCTTTGTGTCTTTCCATAATTGAGAAATATAACCAATTCGAAAACTATGGCTTGTAATATTTGGTTTTTCGGGAAGCAATTTTGAAACAGAATGTGTAACTTTATTGACATCCATGGTAATTGTTTCTCGTCGAAGCTTTTGATTCGGTTTTCGATCTGAGGTAAAAATATAAGAATCCTTATTCTTCATCAGAAACAAAAACTCAAAATCTCTTTTCCGGGCTTTGACTATTTTTTTCCCTTCGGAAGTTAAAAAAGCTTTGTGATTGGCAGGCCCTCTTTTCAATCGATCAATTGAAATCCAACCTTCCTCTACCAAAGTTTCCAGTTGCCCCACCTTCAATGATAAAAGTTCACCAATCCGAATTCCGGTCACTGTAAGGAGACAAATCGCAATTCGTGTTCTTGTAGCGATATAAGTTGGACCTTCACTTTCTTTGATTAGCAGGTTGTAGATTTCAGAATTCACCGGGTCACGTTTGGGTAAGCGTTTCCGTTTGGCCCATTTTTCTCGACGTGCTGCTTTTTCTTCTCGTTCTTGTTTGACCGCATTTAATTCCTTAAGAACATCGTCTAATTGCTGCTTCAGTTGTTGGTTTGACTTTAAAAGATCTTCATTTCGTAATGCTAATCCAATAAACCCTCTTTGGGTAGTTTCCAATATTTGATCTTGCTTTTTCTTGCTAATTCTTTGATTTTCTAAAATCTTAGAAAGTTCATTTCTTAAAGGTTCGTAATTTGTCGAAGCTAAACTATTATTTTCTTTGTTAATTTTTTGTATTTTATTTTCCATTTTATTGATTTATTTATTTTTAAATATTAATTATTTGTGTTTCAATTTTTTTACTTAAAAAGTTAACATTAGATGATACATTTACCACATTTTTAGGCAGTAAAAAGAGGTCCGTCAGGCAAAAAATGCCTATATTACGAATCCCTAGTAACACCTAAAAATACTTGATATTCCGTGTTATTTAGCTTATTCGCTATGATTTATTTTTAAAACTCGTATTACCATGTAATTTATAGTTTCTATTAACTGCAAAAATGGAAGTTTATAATGCATTTTTATCTGATTATTATTTTTTAATTTTGAATTAAATTGGATAAATAATTTCATAAAAATAAAGAATGTTTGCTGTTTGAATATCTTTTAATTGAATATCCTCCTTAGTTACAAAAGAATTATTATCATTTGAATTCATTAAAAATTTAAATTTAGGTTGAATTATTTTATACTTTAATAAATCATTAAATTGTTCCAATATATCTTTTTTAACTTGAGCTTGAATAGAATTACGTCGTTTTTTGTACTGATTTAGAAAACTTTGAATTAAATAAGTTTTTTTAGAAGAAAATTCTTGACTAAAAGATCGAATAATCGATAATTTAACTTGCAAATTGATAGTGCTCGTATAAACAAAGAAACTTGGTGGAAAATGAAAAGGATAATAATTTTTCATTAAAGGTTCTGCTACAGCAATCTGAATAGACCAAGGCCCGTTCTTTGTTTCTTGAATAGCATTAACAACTGGAAAAAATAAAAGTTTCCTGAATTTTTTATCGGAGAACTTTTGAGAATAAGGAGGTAATCCCATTAAATCATCGAAAAATTGTAAAAATTGTTTTCTTTGATAGCTGTTTAAGTTATTCTTTACACTTTTCATAAAATCGACAAGTTGGAATTGAACAGTAATATACAGCTGATCGTTCAAAATTTCTTCTTTCCCTAATTCCGAATAAGACCTGACAAAAGATATAAATTGTAATAAACGATAAAATTGAAGCTCTTTCAAATTCGTTTGAGTTAAAAAATATTTTTTGAGATAGGAACCAACCAAATGGTTTTTTGGTTTTGGTAACTTAAGTCGAAGAGAATCTAATAACCAATCAGTAAAGCAGGTTTGTAAAGAAAGCGATTTTTTAAGACGATTAAAATATTGACGAGAAACCACAGATTCAAACTCTGAAAAAAGACTACGCAGTAAAAAGAGTCCTAGTTTATTTGCGGTCCGTTTTTTAATTTCAAGTTCAAATTTCAGAGCGGAATTTGACTCGATTGAATAAATTCTTACAAAGTAAGAAGAATCTCGATCTCCTAAAATAATTGATTTACCATCCGTACCAACAAAAGCTGGTTGACCAACGAAATTAGTTTGAAAAATTTCTTTAGATTCGTTAAAAAATCAATAAAATTAGTCTCATAATTTTGATTCGGTCTGATATATTGAATATCGATTCGACTAACACTTATGTTGGAACAATTTAATTCGGAAATTGAAAAAATATTCTCTTTGATTAAAAAATAAATTCTCCGAGAATTTGTCGATTTAAAATGTATAGACAAATTATCTTTGTTCCAGGAGTCAGTTTCAAGTGTAAAAGTAAGCGAATGTAAAAAATTTTTATTGTAAAAAATTGTTGAATATTTTTCCGTATCGAGATTGAAAGTTAGAGAATTAAATCCATATTTGTAAAATATTTCTGCAACTTCCAGCATGTGTGGTCTAAAGCTTGGTAAATTGAAACTCAAATAATCTAGGTTTAATTTTTCATCGCTGAAATTGATACGTAGTTGTTTTTGCATGTAATTTTAAAATTTAATAAATTTGTATTTTTAGTAAGTTTTGAAGCTGGTTCAAAAGGGTATCTGAACTAGTGCACATAAGAGCCAAAAGTATTATGAAGCCGGTACAAGAAAAGCCAGAATGCTGGTTACCTGATCAACGCCTTTTGAATCCTAATTGTAATCAAGTAGAACTTACTGAAATATCCGATGCAATTGATTTAGTTTTACCTAATTTGAAATATGAAGATACGGTTAACATGCAAGATACAACTGGTTTACATCGAGTAGAGTTTACTGATAAATACTATCTTGGACAAACCGAGTCTAGTGTTTCTAACCATCGTAAAGGGAAAGAGGTAAATTTTTTAGATCAATTTGGTGATTCAGCACCAATTGATGGAAGTGAAGGCTGGGATACTTGTGAAAACGAATTTAGGGTTCCAGAAAAAAAATATTTAAGAACAAGAAATAAACCTTAGTTTCTTGTTCTTATTTAAATTGAAGTAATTCTTTGATCCTTAATGTTTCCAGTTTGATTACATTATAAACTTTTTTAGTTCAAGATAACCAACCGATTCTATATGTAGATAATCAGAGTAAAGAGTTGGTTAAGAGTATCTTTTTAGATTCACCCGAGAAGGTCGTAATTTTTCAGCTAACCAATCCGTATATGAATATTGAAATGGTAATAGTTTTCTAAAATAAGAAATGTACTCTTCAACTAATTTGGATTCTAATTCTTCAAAAGAACCTGCGACCAATAGATAATTGCAATCTTTAATTAAATTATTTCTCAGTTCTATTTCAAATTTTAATGAGTTATCAGTAGTATAAATTCGGGCACACCGAGAGCTTCTTCGGCTTGCGATTTTTAAAATTTCTTGGTTGAAAGAATATTCCAATTTAGCATTAATTCGTTTTTTCTAATTTCTTCCTGACTCGTGCGTAAAAACTAAGTAGCTGAATAACTATCATGCAATTGTAGCGGTCGTAAATAATTTAGATCAAAACGGCTTAAGATAGCCAAATCAAACAGATCCCATTGAATTTGGTAGTTCTTCATAAGTTTATAAAAATAGGCTGTATTATAGTCAGGAAATGATACTTCAACACCTTTCCAGTGCGGAGTAATATTCTTTATAAATCTAATCTGATAGAAAATATCGAATTACATTTAATAGGTTTATCAAAAGCATTTCGATATTTTCGATCAGTATCATAAGAATTAAATTCAAGCGTATAAAAATAATTAATTAAATTAGCAATTGAATGATACTTTAACTTTAGAATATAATCTTGCTCTTCACAAACGCAAATTTAAACCTTGAAGACCTATCACATTTCAAATAAATTATTAAATGATAGGCTTCTTTGGTGAAGTTTATGTTAGTTTAAAAATTTGGTTCATCCACAATAATACATTCAGTGGTTAAAATCATACTCGCAATTGAGGTGGCATTTTGTAAACCAGATCTGGTTACTTTAGCTGGATCGACAACACCTTCTTCATACATATTTCCAAACGTATTTTTCGCAGCGTTGTAGCCAATTTCAAATTCTTGTTGTTGAACTTTTTCAATAATTACGGGACCATTAATACCAGCATTTTCTGTGATACGACGAAGTGGTGCCAAAATTGCCCGGGAAATAATGATCGCACCTATAAGTTCATCTTCTTTTAAATTATTTTTTGACCAAATGACAAGATTTTCAGATAAATGCGCTAATGTTGCTCCACCTCCAGGAACTATTCCTTCTTCAACAGCAGCCCGAGTTGCATTAATTGCATCTTCTAGTCTTAATTTTTTATCTTTCATTTCTGTTTCAGTAAGAGCGCCGACCCTAATAACAGCAATTCCCCCTGATAATTTAGCAATTCGATCTTGTAATTTTTCTTTATCATATTCTGTATCGGCTAAATTAACTTGTTTACGTAATTGTTCACATCTAATTTTAATTTGTTCTAATTCCTCGCCATCACCAACAATTGTTGTTGAATCCTTATTAATAATAACCCGTCGAGCTTGACCTAATAAATTGAGATTAATATTATCTAGGCTTAATCCGGCATCTTGAGTAATAACAGTACCACCTGTTAATATAGCAATATCTTCTAACATTAATTTTCGTAATTCACCAAATCCAGGTGCACGAATCGCCACAACATTAACAATTCCACGTAATTTATTTAAAATTAGAGTTGCTAACGCTTCTTTCTCTACATCTTGTGCAATGATAAGAAGTGGACGTTTTGTTTTTGTTATTTGTTCTAAAACTGGTAATAAATCTTGTTGAACTAATGTAATTCGTTTATCAGTTAATAAAATATATGGATTATCATAGGATGCTTCCATTTTATCAGTATTAGTAATAAAATAAGGTGAAATAAAACCTTTTTCTAATTTCATTCCTTCTGTAATTTCTAATTCTGTAACAATCCCTTTACCTTCTTCTAGTGAAATTACACCCTCTTTTCCAACTTTAGATAATGCATCGGCGATCAATGATCCAATAATATCATCATTTCCTGCTGAAATAGAAGCTACTTGTTGAATTGATTGAATATCTTCAACAGGTTGAGCAAATTCATTAATTTGATTAACTAAATATTGTGTAGCTTTTTCCATTCCAAGTTTAATAGAAATTGGATTAGAACCTGCTGCAACATTTTTTAATCCTTCTTTTACCATTGCATAAGCTAATACTGTTGCTGTTGTAGTTCCATCTCCAGCAACATCGTTCGTTTTTGACGCAGCTTGACGAATTAAGGAAACTCCAGTATTTTCAATATGATCTTCTAGACTAATTTCCTTAGCAATGGTTACTCCATCATTTACAATCTGTGGAGATCCATATTGTTTTTCTAAAACTACATTTCTTCCCTTTGGACCTAAGGTAACGGAAACAGCTTCTACCATTATTTCCATTCCACGTTCAAGCGCACGGCGCGCGTTATCTTGATATAAAATTTTCTTGGCCATAGTGAATTAAATAATTGATTGTTATTGTATTTTATAACTAAAAACAGTTCAAACAGTAGTGTAATTTAAAAATTATAAAGATTGCAAGTTAAAAATTAAAAATTATTAAAAATTTTTTCGGTTAATAAACACTTTACGAAAATCTAAGATATATATTATTGTTCCATTTTAGAATTACTGTTTGGGCTTGTAGCTCAGTGGACTAGAGCACGTGGCTACGAACTACGGTGTCAGGGGTTCGAATCCCTTCTTGCCCAGTATTTCACAATCTATAATATAGTATTTCTATACTATAGATTTTTGGGGTGTCGCCAAGTGGTAAGGCTGCGGACTTTGACTCCGCCATGCGTAGGTTCAAATCCTGCCACCCCAGTTAAAATAAATAGAAAAAATTGAGTGTTAATTTATATTATTAAGGTCAAATAAAGTTAATAATTTTTTTGATTTTGAACAAGGATAAATTTATGGAAGCGAAAATTCAGTTTATAAAAGGTCTGGATGAAAAAGTTTTACCTGATGTTCGTTTAACGCGATCACGTAATGGAAGTACAGGTACGGCAACTTTTCGATTTAAAAATCCAAATATCTTAGATAAAAATACAGCAAAAGATGGTGAAATAACAGGAATGTATTTAATTGATCTAGAAGGAACTCTAGAAACTCGAGATGTTAATGCAAGATTTGTTAATGGTAAACCAGAAGCAATTGAATCAATTTATATTATGAAAAGTCCTGAAGCTTGGGATCGATTCATGCGATTTATGGAACGATATGGCGAAACAAATGGATTAGTCTTCACGAAAGCAAGTTAAAAAATAGTAGGACTGAGAAAATATAAAATGTAGAGTTCCTCAGTCTTACCATTCTTTTATTTTCAAATTATCAAAATAATTCTAGAGTTAGTGAATTTAAATTATCCACCTCCAACAATGGTGACGATTTCAATTTTATCGTTATTAGTAATATAAGTATTATTTAAATTCTTTTTATTACAATAAATCAAGTTATTATACTCTAGTACTAATAATGAGTTATTATAATTAAAATAGGCTATTAAATCAAACAGAGTAATCGGATTTTGAGTAAAATATTCTTGTCCGTTGAAAAAAAAATGTGTATGTTTCGACATAATTACTATCAGTAAAGATTAAACAATTTTAGCAAATAAACTAGACTTAAAAGAATATAAACTGCTAAGATGTAATAAAAACAATTTGGCGGGTGTGGCCAAGTGGTTAAGGCAGTGGGTTGTGGTTCCACCATTCGCCGGTTCAAGTCCGGTCACTCGCCCTTGTTTTATTTTTACTTAAACTAAGTTTACTAAAAAACAATTATAAATCTAAATTAGTTTTATGTCACGCTATCGAGGACCTAAATTACGAATTACTAGAAGATTAGGTACACTACCAGGTTTAACAAAAAAGAGATCTAATAAAACCACGCGACCTGGTCAACATGGAAAAAGTATTGATGATAATAGTAAAAAGACTGAGTATGGTGTACGTTTAGAAGAAAAACAGAAATTAAAGTTTAATTATGGGTTAACTGAAAGTCAGTTATATCGATATATTAAAGAAGCCAGAAGACGTAAAGGTGTTACAGGCTTAATTTTACTTCAACTATTAGAAATGCGTTTAGATACAGTTTGTTTTACCTTAGGATTTGGAAAAACAATTGCTCATGCTCGTCAATTAGTTAATCATGGTCATATTACAGTAAATAAAAAAGTGGTAAGTATAGCAAGTTTTCAATGTCGTATAAATGATATAATTGGGGTTAAAGAAAAACCTGCTATTCAAAGTTTACTTCAGTCTAATCTTAAAGAAAATCATGTAAATGAACTTCCTAGTCATCTCAAATTTGATAGTTCAAAATTAGAAGCAACAGTCTTAGATTATTGCGATCGAAACGATTTGGCTCTTCAACTTGACGAATTACTTGTAATTGAATATTACTCACGTCGATAAATAGAATTCAGAATGTTAGTTTTCTAATTTTAAAGCTTACAATGAAAAATTAATTATCTTATAAAAAATCTAATATATGTTAAAGCTAAGGTTAAAAAGAACTGGACGAAAACGTTCACCGTCATATCGTTTAGTTATTATGGAAAATACAACTCGTCGAAATGGTAGACCCATTGATGAAGTAGGGTATTATAATCCACTTACAAAACAATCTAAATTTGATACGGTTAAAATTACAAAGTGGTTAGGTTATGGAGCAAAACCAACTCAAACTGTTTTAAATTTATTAAAAAAATCTAATATTATTAAATCGTAATTCTTTATTAGAATACGAAGGGAATAATTTCTTCGTATTCTAATAAAGAATTACGATTTAATAATAGACGTAAATAAACTAGGTGATCCATTATAATCACATATAAATTTATTTAACAATAATATTACCTATGTCACATTTCACAAGTATGAAAACTCGTTTTCAAAACTTATCTTATTTAGAAAAAGCTTTAAATCGATTAAATATTGTGCACAATAGAAAGAAAGAAGCAATTATTAATTCTACAACCAGTTCATACAATGTAAATTTAATAATTTCGCAATCGAATAATTATGATATTGAGTTTGCTTGGAATGGTCATGAATATGAGTTAGGTGTTGATATGAGTTTTTGGCAACAACCTTATCCTATTGAAAGTTTTATTGATAAAGTAGCCCAACATTACGCAGGGGAAGTAATTATCGGAGAAAGTCAAAAAATTGGATTCCAACCAATTAAATATCAACAGAATTCTGATGGTTCAAATACTCTTATATTAGAACGATGGAATACGCAAAAAATAACTACGAAAACATTCTAAATTAACGTAAAACCAACTTTGAATAATCGGGAAAGGAGAAATATCTACATAGGAGACCCTAAGAATCGTTAAGAACTAGATTTTATTTGTGTTGAAGACAGAGAATCGAGAAATGTCGTTTTAAAACCCGGGATTATTTGTATTAGGATGACAATTCTTATAAATTATAGCTTATTTATGAGTGACCGAGAATTAACTCATCAGTCATATTCAGATAAATCGTCTCCTGAGAGAGTAATTTCAAATATCTCAAATCAAAAATTTAATGTTCAAACTGGAAATGTCAAAGATCAAATTAGTTCAAACCAGGATATTTTAATCACTCATCCAAGAGCTGGCATGGGTGAGTTACTGAAAAACAGTGATCAAAATTCAGAAAAAATCAATGCAAATTTAAAAGAGTCTGTAAAACTGGACGAATTCGCAAAAAATCTAGTTTTTAGATATCTAAAAAATCCAAAAAGTTCTACTAGCTTAGTATCGCACTAGTTACAGCTAATTTAATAATTTATCGGGAGTTTGCTGTTAACCCTACTTATGTAACTTAACAGGTTGTTTGTTCTGAAGGTGCTAAGTTAGCAGCAAAAGAAGCGCTGAATGGAGCGTTGAAATTAGCTAAAAGCAAACCTGCCATAACGACTGCAACAGGAATTGTTTGCCTTTCGTGTATACCAGTTGCTGTTGCTAGCCCTGGTATGTGTGTAGAATGTAGCATTATAGTTACTAAAATATTCGGTTAGTTTATGGCTAAATTTTCTTTTTATTAAGAAAGCTAATTAGTCGGTGTATTTCATCTGTTTTTTATTTTAAAAAATAGATGAAATACACCATCAAAAAATAAAGTAGTTTAACCTTCAAAATAGGCCTATGGAGTAAGTTAATGCGGGAGGCGGGACTTGAACCCGCACGATTATCACTAATCAACAGATTTTAAGTCTGTCGTGTCTACCAATTTCACCACTCCCGCATCATAAAATACAACTATTATTATATTATAGTATTAATTAGTTTCAACGTCAATAATGCAGCTTAAATTTTATTAGGCGGCACCCAGATTCGAACTGGGGATAGAGAATTTGCAATCCACTGCCTTACCACTTGGCCATACCGCCGCATACTCATTTTATTTATTATAATACATTTAATTTTTTTTTTCATGGTTTATTAAATTATCTTTTACATTAGTGAAAAGTAAACATTTTATATATAAGTATTAAAAAAAATTCGACGAAGATTAAAACTTATTGTATAATAAATCTATAAAGTGAATAGAATTAAAATTTTATATTAATTATAGAAAAACTCTTATGTTTGAAAAATTTACGGAAGGGGCAATTAAAGTTATCATGTTATCACAAGAAGAAGCGCGAAGAATGGGACATAATTTTGTCGGGACTGAGCAGCTATTACTTGGAGTAATAGGACAACGACACGGTATTGGAGCTAGAGCATTAAAAAAATTAAAAGTTACTTTAAAAAAAGCACGAAAAGAAATTGAGCTGTATATTGGTCGAGGAACTGGATTTGTAGCAAGCGAAATTCCATTTACTCCACGAGCAAAACGAGTTTTAGAAATGGCTGTACATGAAGGTAAAGATTTAGGTCAAAATTTTGTGGGTACAGAACATATCTTATTAGCACTTATTGCTGAATCTGACGGTGTTGCGATGCGAACACTAGATAAATTGAACGTTGATATTCATAAATTACGAAATTTGATTTTAACGTATATCGAAGAAACACAAGAAGAAATTTTACGTCCATTAACACAAGCTGAAAAATTCTTACTTGAGAGAGAGAAAAAAGGAAGTCCGACTCCTACATTAGATGAATATGCTGAAAATGTTACAAAAGAAGCGATCGATGGGAATTTAGACCCAGTAATTGGACGAGAAAAAGAAATTGATGATGTAATTGCAGTTTTAGCTAGAAGAACAAAAAATAATCCGGTTTTAATCGGTGAACCAGGAGTAGGAAAAACAGCAGTTGCTGAAGGGTTAGCGCAATTAATCTTAACAGAAAAGGTACCAGACTTCTTAGATGGAAGTTTAATTATGGCATTAGATCTTGGTTCAATCCTTGCAGGTACAAAATATCGAGGTGAATTTGAAGAACGACTAAAGAGAATTGTTGAAGAAGCTCAAAATGATTCAGCAGTTATTATTGTGATTGATGAAATTCATACATTAGTTGGTGCAGGAGCCGCAGAAGGTGCAGTAGATGCTGCTAATATTTTAAAACCAGCGTTAGCTCGAGGTAAATTTAGATGTATAGGTGCAACAACAAATGATGAGTATAGAAAGTATATTGAACGAGATCCTGCTTTAGAACGTCGATTCCAGCCTGTTCACGTTGAAGAACCAAGTATTGGAACAACAATTGAAATTTTACGAGGTTTAAGATCGAAATTTGAACAACATCATACTTTAAGTTATCACGATAAAGCGTTAGAACAAGCTGCAATTCTTTCTGGAAAATATGTTGCTGATCGATATTTACCAGATAAAGCTATTGATGTTTTAGATGAAGCTGGTGCAAGAGTTCGCTTAGAAAACCGAAGATTACCATTAGGATTACGAAGCTTAATGCATGAACTACAAGAAACAATAAAGGACAAAGAGGATTGTATTAAAGAACACGATTTTGAAGCAGCAAAACAGTTGTTAGATCATGAAATGGAAGTTCGAACACACATTCGAATTATGAAACAATCAGCTTTAACAAATCAGGCACGTGGATTTAGTCGCCGTGATGTTGATATGGTAACAGAAACTGATGTTGCAGATGTTGTTTCAAATTGGACTGGAATTCCTGTAACAAAAATTACAGGTTCTGAGTCTGCAAGACTGTTAAAGATGGAGGAGACTCTTCACGAAAGAATTATTGGTCAAGAACATGCTGTTATTGCTGTCTCAAAAGCAATTCGTCGAGCACGTGTAGGATTACGGAATCCAAATCGTCCAATCGCAAGTTTTATTTTTGCTGGTCCAACAGGAGTTGGTAAAACAGAACTAACCAAAACTTTATCAGATTATATGTTTGGAAGCGAAGACAGTATGATTAGACTAGATATGTCAGAATATATGGAAAAACATACAGTTGCAAAATTAATCGGTTCACCTCCAGGATACGTAGGATATAATGAAGGTGGTCAATTAACTGAAGCCGTTCGATCAAAACCTTATTCTGTTGTATTGTTCGATGAAGTTGAAAAAGCGCATCCAGATGTATTTAATTTATTATTACAAATTTTAGATGATGGTCGTTTAACCGATTCTAAAGGTCGAGTAATTGATTTTACAAATGCATTAATTATCATGACAACAAACTTAGGATCCAAAGTTATTGAACGAGAAAGCGGTATTAAACCAAAAGGTGAAGAAGGTGAACGTGGGTTTAAAATTACCCCAGAAGCTGTAATGGGTTGGGAACCAGTTCCAGAACCTATTAAAGATCCTGAACTATTTGAACGCGTAACAAAATTAGTTCTAAATGAATTAAAAGATTTCTTCCGTCCAGAATTTTTAAATCGTATTGATGAAATTGTTGTATTTAATCATTTAACTCGATATGATATTTGGGAAATTTGTGAGTTATTAGTGAAACAAGTTCAAAATAGATTAAAAGAAAAGGGTATTAATTTAATTGTTGACTTATCAGTTCGAGCTTTACTAACAGATGAAGGATATGATCCTTTATACGGAGCTCGGCCTCTACGTAGAGCAATTATGCGTTATTTAGAAGATAATTTAGCAGAGCAGTGTTTATCTAGAACATTATATCCAGCTACGAAAATTTTTGTACGTCGTAAAAAAGTGGAAGGATCATTATTAAATTATACAAATGAGATTGAGATTGAAGTTGATTTTAGTGACGTGGATCCATCATTAATGAAAAAGTCTTCAGAAACGAAAAGTAGTGAAGAAGAATCAGAATCAAAGATTAAGTAATCTTATAATACAAAATGTTTAATACTTTTAATTATATAAAAATGACGTATGTCATTTTTATATAATTAACAGCATTTTATTTTAAAATTTTTCTACTGTAACTTACTAATTTGATTTAATGGAGAACTTGCATTGGCATAGTACTTTTTTTCCATTCGACCCGCTAAATAAGATAATCGACCGGCTTGAACAGCCAACTTCATTGCTTGAGCCATTTGAGCTGGATTTTTTGCTTGAGCAACAGCAGTATTTAATAACACAGCATCAGCTCCTAATTCCATTGCATTGGCAGCTTCACTTGCAGTTCCAATTCCCGCATCCACAATTACAGGTACGTTAGCATTTTCAATAATAATTTGAATATTTGCAAGGTTATTTAATCCTTGCCCTGATCCAATCGGCGATCCTAAAGGCATAACAGTTGCACACCCTAAATCCTCTAAATGTAAAGCAAGCATTGGATCTGCATTGATATACGGTAAAACTGTAAACCCTTTCTTAACTAAAAATTCCGCTGCTTTTAATGTTCCAATAGGATCCGGTAATAGATACTTTGGATCTGAAATAACTTCTAATTTGACAAAAAAATTATCTTCTTGCCCAATTCGACAGGCTAATTCATGACCTAAAAATGCCATTCGAATAGCTTCTTCTGCAGTTTGAGATCCTGCTGTATTTGGTAATAACCAAAATTTGCTCCAGTCTAAGCGTTTTAAAAAACTTGTACTATCATTTTTTAGGCTAATAGGTAAGCGTCGGATCGCAACGGTCACCAACTCACACTCGCTCTTTTCAATACTATTAATTGCATCAGGAATAGTTCGATATTTACCTGTCCCTAGCATTAACCGAGAATTAAAGAATTTATCTCCAATTTTTAGTTTATCAAAATTTTCCATTAGTTATGATTATTTTTTAAATACTCCCCAGGTAGGACTTGAACCTACGGCCAATCGGTTAACAGCCGATTGCTCTACCACTGAGCTACTGAGGATATAAGTACTAATCACATTTTATCATAGCTTTTCTCTAAATTCAAATAATTTTTTAAAAAATTTAATTATGGTTGTTTATTTAAAACTAAAAACCTTAAAACATTTGAATCGATTTTTAAAGTACTTAAAAAAGTATTAATATATTTCGGCATGCTTGAAAAATTTAATTGAATATAATTTCCTTTTGACTTATTTGCAATTGGGTATGATAAATTATGTTTTCCACGAGAAATGACTGAAATATCACACACATTAAATTTTCTTAAACTTTTGGCATAATTAAAGACCCAAGTTTTTAATTCACTATCATTAAATTCTTCTGTTAAAAGAATCATGATTTCATATTTTCTTAATAATGACATAATATTTTAGTATTGTTGAAGTTATAAATATAGTACTTTGAATCAAAGATTAATGTCAATTAGAATTTTTTAAAAATTTAATAAATAATATTTTACAAACTGTATAGTATTAAGTCAAAGGTTTATAGAAGGAACGAATCATCAAGTGACAGTTTGGTCTGCCGCTAAACATATTCATCACTCGCCAGATTTTGGTCTGGATCCAAGGAAATACGGCATGACTCAAAAAGATTTAGATAGTATCGCCAAAAATGGTCTTATAGATCATATTCGGGACGGTGGGATACCACCCAATAATGAGTACGTTGCAGCATTCCAACAACGTTGGGAAAGGTTTGCAGAACATAGAGATGCTCAAAAATGTGGAATTGCAACTATTATGGGTGAACAGTGTCATGTTGTGAAACATGATGATACAGGAATTTTTCTCGCATTTAAAGTGGATAGCAGAGAAAGTTATACTGGTTATCGTTTAAGTCTGCGCCAATCTTCAAATCATGATAAAAATAATACCATTGGAAAAAATTATAAAAACTAAATTCTTAGATTCTTATGCAGTATAACAAAAGAAAACATTTAAAGTTACTAAAATCTTCACCAAAGTCAGAAAGCCTCAGAGGAAGAAGTCTTACAGATGAAGAATTTGTAAAATTTCTGGACTCTAGGCCTATAGCTGACGAAAATTTTTTCGAATTAAGGGAATATTCAGCTATGATGATTTCTCACTTACACTGGGAGAATCGAGAGCACTACTTTGAATTAATAGAAAAATTGTTAAATGGTCCGATGCATTTCTTAGAATTAAGAAAGAAATATCAAGCTATTAATGAGGCAGGAGAAAGCTTAGCAGCTAACTTAATCCTTTTAGAACCCGATGGGAAGTCTAAGGGATTTGATCTATTAATTGGGGACTTAATTATGGGTTTTGATCTATATTGTCCGGACCCAAGTCTTCGTGAAAGTAACGAATTGAGTGAAGAGGAATTAAGAGATATAGTCCAAAAGATTTTCATCGAAATGAAAGAGGGTTATCCTGAAAATTCTAAGGAGAATGTATGACAGAAGAAATGATTAAAGGTCTCTCTCTCTATGAACTGAAGAAGGAGGATTTCAATAAACTGAAAAAATGGAAGGAAGAGGAATACAGTAAAATCCGTTCTGATCTGGGACTGATATTAGAGGGCCAAAAACTAAATCAAAAAGATCTGCGATTAGGCTTTATTGGATTAGCAAGGCGAAATGATGAGCTTCTAAAGTTGAATAAGAAACTAAGTCAGCAATTAAAAAAAAATTGAAAAGGAGTTGAATGTACTAAAAAAAGAACGAGAAGAAAAGGCGGCTCGCAAAGACGCTTATGCGAATCGAAAACGTTTACCGAAACGTCAACCAATCACATCGGAAATTTATCAGTTACTGACTCAAGCAGCCAAAAGTCCGACTTATATTTAGCTAAGGTTAAGAATTGCTTTTTGTCTACTAACGGTAACTGGAATTCGAATCAACGAACTCTTACCTTTGAAAGTCAGTCAACTTCAAACATTACTCGAATCTCATTGGATTGGAATCGACCGTTCAAAACGAGGACCTGCTAACCATAAAGCTTTTTTAACTCGTGAGGGAAGAAAATTAGTTGATGAGAGAGAAAAAGATTTTAAATTCCTTTTCCTAATGAAAAATACGGATTCATATATATTTACCTCTGAATCAAATCATCATCAAATGTTGAGTCGTGAAACGATCACAAGGGATGTGAATAGAGTAATGCGTTTTGTCTCTAGAAGTCTTCCGGATCAACCCAACATTACTACTCATAGTTTTCGAGTTGGCTATATTTCTCAATTATGGAAAGACACCAAAGATATTGAATTTGTGAAACAATCCATCGGACATCGGAGAATAGATACTACTTCTTCCTACGTTGAAAAGTTATCTGATCAAGAAAGACAAGAGCGTACCCTTCAATTAAACTAAACGAAATACACTAGAAGGGTTGTTGAGAGGTCAAAATAAGACAAATAAGCGGCTCTAAAGAACGATTCAGAAACTTATTTGCCAAAGGCCTCTCACCCAAATGAAATAAGACATCTTTGAAGCTATTTTCAAATAAATATTTTTTAACTTTATTATTGACAAAATACAACGTGGAACTCATCGTGAATTTTCCGCAATTTACATTTTTGATGATGATACTAAAGTCGTTGCTGTTTTTAATAAACAGACAGGAATTTTTGTTACTACTTGTCAATTAACAGAAAATCAAGAAACTGAATTAAAAGCGACTCACAATTTTGGTGGGGGAGAGTTTTGGTTTACTGGTAAAGTATAAACAATTTACCTCAAAAAGACATCACTCCAGTAAACAGTTTTGAGAACGATGTTATGGGTATTACACCTGTAGATAATTCACAAATCGATAATTATAATAATTAAAATTTAAAACGACTTATAATCAACAAAGACATATACAATTATTAAAACGTTCTCAAGATTTTAAGAATCAAGGCAAATCCTTTTATAAAGAAAGTCCAGAAGAGTCTTTGGAACTGTCTAGTTATAACATAGCTGTAGAAAAAAAGATTTTTTGGCGATAGCGTTCTAAAGTTGACGAATTAATGCAGGACTTTCTCAATAGAAAAATCGATGGTCAGGAATTTTGTGATCGAGTCTTTGGACTGGGCCGTAATTTAATGATTGCACGTGATAAATTTCTAGTCCAATTAGGTGCGGGAGAAGTGAAAGATTTTCAACCAGATCCAAGATCAAAAAAGTTTAGTGGTTTTTTAGATAGTCTATTCTGTTACTGTGACGATTTTATGGAGTATTACGAAAATCACCAATTCTCCAATGTTATGCAAAACGGCTTTTTAAACTTTCAAAAAGCTTTAAAAGAAGAGTGAGAAATTATCTTACTCTTCTTAATTATTTTATATTTTATTCTAACCACTCAAACCTACCCATTTTGGAATTAATTTTCATTTAAGGTAGACTGGTACCAACCTAATACTTAAACTACTTTTATCTCTCAAAAACAACCCCTAGAACCTTCTTTCAGAAGACATTTCAATCTTACAACCCCTCAATAGAAATATACAATTCTCTTTTACAGACTATTATCCTTTTAGAGTTTACTCTATTTTTACAATGGTATCGGTCAGAATAAATAAACGGTGGTATTCAGGGGTATGGGATTGAAATATATCCTGAGAGGTTACTAGAATTCGATTTTAGACCACTTGATAGACCTAGTATTATAGGAAATGCGATCAAATTCGGGGCTTAAAACGGGCGTATTTTCTGATGAAGAGGGAAGATAAAAAATTCGGTCGGTAAAAGAGATTCTCACCGACCGATAAAGGTGTTTAATATTAAAGTATATTAAAGATGTATAGATGAGCACAGCTTAGTCGAGAAAATGTTCGGCAGGCACTTTTAATCCCCATCTATTTGCTAAAACTTTAATTATTTGTTTATATAGCGCTCTCGAGATTTTTCCTTCTTGAAAAAGCCTATATAATGCTTCCAAAATCAGTGCAAGCCCACCTACACCTGAGACAGTAAAAGTAATTACCGCACTAAGAATTGCCATTACCAAAAATCTTCTTTTTCCTGCGCATTTACCATTGATAATAAAATCTAATTTTATTTTTAATAGGCAGATCTTTTCTTCCCGTCCAAGATTAGAGGAAACAATAAGTGACTTCATCGATTTTGTATGTAAATTCAACTCATGGTCTTGAATAATATCACATACAATCTTTAGTTCGCCATCTACTTTCTGAACACATAGTTGTTTAAAAACATCATCAACTAACAGTGCTTCTATCTCAGATTGAAAATACTGAATTCCAGCTGTAGTAAAAATTGATAAAAGTGCAATTTTTAAAGCCTTATCCTTCAAAAGCTTTTTAGCGATCTACTTGGCCAATAATATTTTTGTTTGATTACCACCTCTCACATATTTCTGAGGATTTCTTTGAAAAACTTCCACTTCTTCAGGGAAGAACTTATTAATTATAATGTATACACTAATCCCAAAAATAGTTGGTAATAGAATTTTTGAGATAAATGTCATTGATATTTTGTTTTTCTTAATTAATTTGGTATACTTTGTAATTAAAGGGAATTTCATGAGCTGAAGGGAGTCGTAATGGAATTCCGACTACCCCTACCCGTACCTCTGCACAAACTAGTAACTTGGAATCGGAATATTTCCTTTACGGATGGAGAGACTCGAACTCTCACGATTTACATCGCTAGAATCTAAACCTAGTGCGTCTACCAATTCCGCCACATCCGTAAATATAAATTAGTAGGCTCAAAAGTAATAACCGTGATTTATAAATAAATCTTTAAAAAAAATTTAAAGATTTATTCATCATCGACATATACACTATAGATAAAACTTGTAGTTTTACCTCGTAACATTGATTTAGCCAAAGATAGAGATCTTTGAGCTGCTTTATATCCTTTTCTCTTCCAGTTTGCTTTACGAGCATTCTTTTTAGATTTTGATGTTCGTTTTTTAGGGACAGCCATGATTGTAGAAATCTATAAATATTTATTTTTTAAGATTCTATAAAAAAATTATATAAAGGTCAAGTATGACCCAAAATTTTTATATCATGATTCTTGATTTTTTTAATTAACGTGATAAACGTTGAATTTGTTGAAGAGCTAAACGACCTATATTATATAAAGCCCATGACGCTGCAACTAATACTGGAGCAGCAATTACTAGTAAACGAGTATCCATAAATGATAGTCCTTTATAAATATTAAAAATTTAAATACAGAAAATAATATTAATATACAACTATATTATTGTATAATATTATTATATATGAAATTTTGAATATTTATTAATTATCTACATTTAACACATCTCATAAATTTTGCCAAAAATATCTTTACTAATGACACGAGATTTTACGGGTGGGTTAGACTATGCCGTTAAATTAGTAGAGAAAATATTTAAAAAGTCCTGATTTAGTTTGTTATAGAACCTTTATATTACTGAATTTTTCGACAAAAAACTAGAAAATTAAATGCTACATTATTAACAACTCCCCCATGGCAACTTCGATTTTTTGCAGCACCAAACTAAAACTTTACATCCGACATAAACCGGTGTCGTAACAATCGACGTCACATTCGGCCCTGGAATAAAGGAAGTGCAAATCTGTAACCCATCAGCTGCCACACCTACTGCGGAAACAAATGCGCAAATTCCATCCTGACACGCTAGAGCTTCGGCAAGGTCCACAGTTTCTTTAGCTGCTCCTGCAGCACCAACTGCTGCTCCAGTTACTTTTGTAACGTATGTAAAAGTTTTATTGGCATTTTCAGGCAAATTAATAATCGTGTTAACATTTTTGTTAATTGATATTAACTTGTCAGGGATAAACATGGCAATTTTTTTAACAACTGTAAGAACCATTTTTTATAACCAATTAAATATAAATGAAATAATTTCTTTCTATAAGAATATAATATCAAATCAAAATATAATTTGTCAAGTGGTCTCCTAAAATTAATTTATTTTTATTATCTAGTAATTTAGAGTATATTCAATATTCTCCCTAATCAAATTATTCAATTTTACCTGAAGGTACATAAAACTTTGGCATTGAACTATCTTCCCAGGAGGTCCCCCTCCAAGTATTGTCGTCGATTTATAACGTTTCACCACTGAGTTCGGTATGGATCAGTGTGGTTCCGCTTGTACACTAGAAACACCAAAGCAAAAATTTTTACTTCTAAAAAAGAAGTAAAAATATATTTTAAAAAATTCAAGTCCTCGGTCTGTTAGGACATCTCAGCACATATATTACTATACTTACACTTAATGCCTATCAAACGGTTAGTCTTACCGTGACCTTACTCACTTACGTGATGAGAATACTCATCTTGAGGTGGGCTTCCCACTTAGATGCTTTCAGCGGTTATCCTCTCCATACATAGCTACCCAGCGTTTACCGTTGGCACGATAACTG